GTTTCGCAATTAAATAATCCAATTTTCCATTTTTAATTGACCCTTGGATACAAATCACGAGAATGTATATTTTTCCTCGAATCCTTCGTTGAGAGGTAAAGGATTAAATCCTTTTAAGAAATAAAGTTTTTCTTCGGAATATGAATCAAATCAAACCGAGGGATCCCTTAACTATAAAAGGGATTAATAAAACGAATCACACTTTTACCACTAAACTATACCCGCTACAATGCGATTATTGTATATAAATGAAACTTTTGTCGAACAAAAAAAGGTAATCGGACGTAATCAAGATAGGATCCAAAACAAAATAATGATGAAAATTATAGCATTGACGTGTTTGTTTTGGTTTTGTCAGTAAACCTAATCAGATTAGTAAAAGAGCACTCCTAATTCAAAATTTAAATAAAGAAAGAACAAGTTCTTTCTTTTGCTGGAGGATTTTTGACAGAACAGATAGGGCTCGATAAAACTATTTATGTTATGACATAAGAATGCATTGCACAACAATCCACAGTTCCTTATTTTTTTTTTCTTTTTTTCCAGTAAAGGAAAAAAAATAAGAAAAGAAAGAATAATAATAATAAAAAATGACACTTTGATTCTATAGAATGAAATTCCATATCAGAGGAATGGAAAGATCCCTTCTTCTGATTGTTGTTTCAATAATCAATAATAAGCATTTTTGTTTTCAAACAAATCATTTTATCTATATCTATGATTTGGAATGGAACAAAAAATGGCCCGGCTAGGTACTGACCAGGCCAGGCCGTGAAAAGAAAAAAAGCTCTTTCGGAAGAAGAGGTATTCTTGCTTTTTTCTTTTTTTTTTTTTATTCGAAATATCTCTTTAGAACCTTTTCTTTATCTAAATGGGATTGCTTATAAAAGTAGTATATATTAAAGTTGTATATATTAATAGAGTAAAAAAAAATAAAGAGAGATAAAGAAAAGAAAGGCTTTTTTTCAAGCCTTACTTTTTGTGTAATGTAAGATAGTAATTATCCTTTTTCAATTGGGAGAGATGGCTGAGTGGACTAAAGCGTCGGATTGCTAATCCGTTGTACGAGTTTTTCGTACCGAGGGTTCGAATCCCTCTCTTTCCGTTTCCGTTGATGACTTGTTATTTTATTTATTTTTTTTTTCAAAACCTTTCCTTTGTTTTTGTTTTTTTTTTTATTTCATATAATAAATAAGGATGTACAATAGATAAAATCCTAAGTAAAATAGATAAAATCCTAAGTAAGAACATTGAAAAATTAAGCAAGTAAAAAGAAAGGCCTTTTTATTCTTCACGTCCAGGATTACGTCCTGGATCATTAGATAGGAATCCAAAGATGAAGAGAGAAACAAAAAATATCACTATTGTATAAACAAAGAGTTTGAGAGTAAGCATTACACAATCTCCAAGATCTTTTTTTTTCAAAAAAAAAAGAGAATAGATTCTCCATTTTTATACCCCATATCCTATTTTGACACCAATAAACAAAATGGTTTCTCGAAATCAAAAATCAAAAAGAATTTTCAGAAATTCATTTGGAATAAGAGTCGAGTCTTTCATAAAAAAAAAATCTTTCCTATTTTGAAATGACTCTAAAAGGGTTTTTCAATAAATGAAAAAGAATCCGAATGAGGAAAGAGGGGAGTCAGATTTTTTGCAGCTATCTAAGAATTGTTTGAATCGAGGGTTCATGTTCATGCTGTAAGACTTATCCGATCTTATCCATTGTTCCAATTTTTTTTTGTTTCGAATAAATCATGTCTAGGACAGTATTAAAGATCTCATCGAAAACTTACAGCAGCTTGCCAAACAAAGGCTAAGAGAAAAAAGAGAAGGGGTATTACTGGCATAAAATCTACGATTGGATTCAAAAAAGCGTAGGCCTCAGGCAATTTGGCTAAGAAAAAACTACTTGAATAAAGGGTGGAATGAAGACAGATACAGATCAAACTAAAGATATTAAGCATAACAAACATTTTTTTTTTTTCTTGGACTTGGAGATAATTGTATTTTGATTGAGTTATTGTTATTGATAATTGATATCCCTTAAAAATGAAAAAAAAAAAGGTAAGGGATACCAAAAAATCCTTCTTTGAACTCACCCAATCAAAAATCCTTCAATTCTCAAAAAAGAATAGAAGAAATCATACTTTTATACAATATCTTAATTGAATTATATGTAATGATCAATAAATTCAGCTTCATTGTATATCTACACGTGTCAAAACCCTAGGAACAATAGAGTCCATAGATATTTATTTTAGATTGGAATTGACGAACAACCAAAAACAATACTACTCTTTAGTAGTATTGAATAGAAATTGAAATGGGGCGTGGCCAAGTGGTAAGGCAACGGGTTTTGGTCCCGCTATTCGGAGGTTCGAATCCTTCCGTCCCAGGGAATACCTATTCTATATATAGATAGAAACATAGATAGAAATATCTATTATCACAATAAAGAAAGGTTTTCTTTTTGAACTACCTTCTGTTTTTTGAACTACCTTCTCTACTCTTTAAGAGTTAAATATTGGATATTATGTGATTCTTGTTTCTGATTTTTAATGATTCTATTCTTCTTTAAATCCTATTTTTTCACAAATTAAATTCAACTAAGATACATATAGATGAAACTGAATCGAGTTGTGATCTAGGAATCTAGATTCGAAGAATTGGAAATAAAGAAAAAAAAAAGGGGGGTTGCAAAAGAGGTTGAATGCGCTTTTCATCGTATGTCCATCCCCTTATACTTTGAATATTGAATATTCATATTGAAGTTTAAGTTAGTTACTTCGAAAAGCCTTACGTCCCATATAATAAGAATTAATTAACAATGTAAGATAGCAATTTAACTAGCTGTGCTTGTACAAATTGGAAAATTGGATTAAGAAATAATCAAGTTACATACATATAACGTATCTATTTTCTTTGAACCTCATTTTTAGGTATTTCATTTCGTATTTGATTTGGTTCGCATATATAATTGTAAATATATGTAATAATATATACAGGGGGGGTAATTCATACATCCTATATTCTATTCCCCTTGCTTTAAATAAAAATTATTGAACGAACCCCCACCAGTCAAAGAAACTACGCGTAAAATGAGGAAATGCTTAATGTATTATTGTCGTTCTATTTCAGTGATAACGTTTTTTGGTTTTTTGAAAAAGATTTTGGATCCGTTAATTTGAAATATTCTATATTGAATATTCATAATTCATTCCAATGACAATTGTTCAGTCTATCTGATAGAGGGAATTCTTTTTTTTATGATTTTCTTTTTCAGTATGAAATGAAAGAAAAAGAGCCTAAATCTTCCTTTACATCAACTTTTTTTTATTCACTCCACGAAAAAAAGAAATTTATTTCTTTTTCTATCTATCTATATTTTTTTAATCACTGAGGTTTAATTCAAAGATGAATTATTTATGATGATAAATGCAATCTTTAGGAAAACTTTATTCAAATAGTGATATCCAGGTAGGTTTTTTTTCAATTCAATAACTATTTGAATTGAATGATTTCTTATGAGTATTTGATATTCGAAGAAGTCTAAGATTGTTGAATATATCCTCTCAAGTTACTTGAAGATGCAATGTAGATTCAATACAAAGAACTTTTTTCTTCCTAATATTTAGAAATTAATAAATAAAATAAAAATATTGCATTCATCCAATAAAAAGAAAATCGAGGATTAAATTGAATTCTTTCTAAGACTTCTTTAGAAACCAATGGAACGACCGAACAAATGACTATTCATGATTCCCTAATTGAATCAATTACATATCAGTTCCAAACTAGAGGAATGTTATGGTAAAACTTCGTTTGAAACGATGTGGTAGAAAGCAACGTGCGACTTGAAGGACATGATCAGTTGTGGATTCTTACACCCACCCTTTTTATTATATAGGAATGAAGGTGCTCTTGGCTCGACATCCTTTGTTCTGTTCCACTCGAAACCTCATTTTTTCTTGGGTTGTAGTGTAAACAGTATGTGATGTAGCTCGAGTAGAAAGTATTGATTCATTTCTCAGGGCAAGGATCTAGGGTTAGTGCCAATTAATAAGTTGGAACAACTTCGTAAGTGTAATCTATTTTCGATTTCTAAATCGAAAGGATCCAATTCGAGCAAGTTTCAAATCCAAAAAAGGAAAATTTGTTGGAATTAGTGAAACTCTTTTGATCAAAAGTGTATCTTGCGGGAATCAACCGTTTATGATTCTTTGATAGAAATAAATCAGAAAAAGGGCCGTGTTGCTGCCATTTTGAAACGATTAAAAATCACCGAAGTAATGTCTAAACCCAATGATTCAAGGCAAAGATAAAATATTTTGGAACAAGGAAATATCTTTTTTTTAATTGTCTCGACAACTAGATCAAGAACAAGGAGTCCAAATATATTCTAAACGAGACAAAGAAAAAGGGGTTAGAGACCACTCAAAAAATCAAATACATAAGGGTTTTCTTTTGAGCTATTTCATATTTCCGAGTTACTCAACTTGAGTTTTGAGAATACAAATTCTTTTTTTTTTTTTGATAAAGAAAAAGAAGAATAAAAAAGTATTAAATAATCTTAGTCTAATTGATTTGATTTAATGCTTTTATAGATCTATTTGACATTCGAATTGTATACATAGACATATCTTCTAATTTCTCGAGCCGTACGAAGAGAAAGCTTCGTATACGTTTCTAGGGGGGGTTCTAGTTTATCTACGTCTATCCCAATGAGCCGTTTATCGAATCGTTGCAATTGATGTCCGATCCCGAAGAGAAGGAAGAGATCTTCGGAAAGTGGGTTTTTATGATCCGATAAATAATCAAACGTATTTAAATATTCCTGCTATTCTATTTTTTCTTGAAAAAGGTGCTCAACCTACAGGAACTGTTTATGATATTTTAAAGAAAGCGGGGGTTTCTTTTTAGAGAATTTCGTCTTAATTTAAAGGAAAGTCAATTAATGAAATACAAAAGAAGAGGGTGTGGGTGATTCGTATATAGCT